TAAAAGAAAACCTATAAATTCAATGGGCTGATTTAAGGATTTATTGATATAGATTCTTCTTGTTTGCAACCATAGGTAAAAATTACATTGCCAGAAATTGACAAAGTAATATTTCAATTTAGTCATCAGAAGAAATGTCCCTCTTGAAGCCAGAATCCATTTTCCTTGATACCTAACATAATGCATAAAAGGATCCTTGAAGAACTGTAGGATAACCCGAAAATGCTTAGTAAATACTTTTAAAAAATGTTCTAACTTTAAGTAGAAATAGACTCTTGCAAGAAAGGCTCCGTACGATGTTGATCGTAAATGAGAGGACTGGTTGCGGAGAAAAACAAAGATGGATTCGCATTCACACACATAGGAATTATATAGGAACAATAAGAATCTTTGATTCTTATTTTTTGCTAAATTGGAAACCGATCCCTTTAGAGTAATACCATTGTTACAATACTCATAAAGCAATAATTGCAATAAATGCAAACAGGAGATATCTTTTACGCAGTAACGAATAGTTTGAACCAAGATTTTCGTATGCACAGGGTGAGGTATCAATATATCTAACACATGGTTTAAACGTGAAAATTTGTCTTCTAAAAAAGGAAATATTGAATGAATTGATCGTAAATTTTGATATTGTTTTCGTTCTTTTCCTTTTAGGGAAGACATTACTCGCATAGAAAATGGAATTTCCGCAAGAACTGCAAATCCCTCTGAGATCCGTTGAGAATACAAATTTTTGTTGGGCACAAAAAATTCATTTTTGTTAGAATCATTAAGAGAAAGAATCACAAAATTCTGTTGATACATTCGAATAACTAAACGTTTTACAACTAGTAAACTGTATTTTGTGTCATAACCTTTTTTTTTTGACAACAAAATGGACCCATTTAAACCTAAATCCTGATTATGTACAAGTGCATAAATAGATTCTTGCAAGATAAGTGGATATAAAAAATTGTCTTGCCACGATCTATCTAGTTCTAAATATCCTTGGAATTCCTCCATTTAAAATGAGACCGAAAACAAAAAATATAGGGTTTCTTGGGTTATAAAATGATACATAGTGCGATACAGCCAAAACAAGGTATTCTAGGACAAAATAATAGATAGATACCTCGAAAACAGGTAAAATCATCAACGGACTCTCTAATCTTTTTCCATCTAATTAATGGCTTTATTTCCTCTCTTATATAATTATATAAGCTAAGAATAGATTTAGAAATCCTTTATTTTTTCAACCGAATCGCTCTTTTGATTTTGGAAAAAAAGTATCTTTATCAATATACTGGTTCTTCTACACATTGATTTCCATTTTCTTTTCTAACGAAAAATGGCTAATAGTTAGGATTCACTAAAAAATAGGTAATCCACTCCGGGAAAAACCTTTCCCGCATCAGTCACTAATCGATTTTAACGTTTAATTAGGTTAGGGCGAGTAATCGTTCCAATTAAGAACATAAGCTCGTTGCTTTTTATTTTCCTACAATTAGAGCCATAAGGCTCGATCCATGTATTCAATCGACCCAACTTTGAATGCGTTTCGTTCTAAGCAGTCACCCAAAGTTTTTGTACCAATCTACTATAATAAGAACGACCTTTTTTCAAAATTCGCCGTTAATACGACATGCTCTTTTTTCCATTCATTCCTTTCAGGATCAGTCGTGGTCTTACAAACTCTACCGATGGTGTGAACGAATCCCTTGCTTCATCCAAATGTGTAAAAGACCCTAGCCGCACTTAAAAGCCGAGTACTCTACCGTTGAGTTAGCAACCCAAAAAGAGTATAAAATACAATCGAGATCAAAAAAAAGAAAGTTTTCTAATAAAAAACAGATCAACTGACAATCCAAGTAACAATACAAGAAATTAAAAAATAAAAAAATTCTAGACCACTTCTTAGATATTCTTATCGTTATATATATTTTCTATGTTCTTTCTCTATCTTTTCAGATATTCTTTTTTGTATTATTATCTATCCATTTCAAAATTGAGATGAATTTGTTTTTGTATGTAGGACAAAAAAATAGCGAAAAAAAGCACCCATTTACACTTGAATTATATTTGTTCACTACACTCTTGTCAATATGTATGTTAAAAAAAGAAAGAACTTGTGTTGGATTGGCACTATCTAAATAAGGTCCAGGGTTAGAAAGTAATGTAGATAAAAATAAAAAAGAAATAGAAAAAATAGGAATAACTATATACAAAATAATTCATTCTTTTTTTAGTATAGTTCCAAGGAAAATCCCCCAACTGAAATAAATGTTAGAATTTTCTATTACTAGATCCAACTCCTACCATTAGTTACTTGGTCAATATAACTTTCTGCATTTGTTCGTTTGATCTTTTTTCTAGACATCTTATAGCAAAAAAATCTCTTTTGATCATTGATTAGAAGACGCAGTCTCTTCCAGGAACAGTGCAAAATAGATATGAATAGAGCAAACAAAGGGTGGGAATAAAAAAGAAAGGATTCGATCAAACTATATACGAATCCCTCAAGTCTGTTTCTTGTTGTATTTAATTAAGTGAATTTTGGTTCAGTCGGGCGAAGTTCTTTAAAAACCTCTGCCTTCTTTAAAATATCATAAACAGTTCCAGTAGGTTGAGCGCCTCTTTCAAGAAAATATAGAATAGCGGGAACATTTAAATAAGTTTGATTTTTTATTGGATCATAAAAACCAACTTTCCGAAGATCTCTTCCTTCTCTTCGGGACCGAACATCAATTGCAACAATTCGATAGACGGCTTATTGGGATAGATTATATGAACAATACCCCCCCTAGAAACGTATAAGAAGTTTTCTCCTCGTACGGCTCAAGAAAAATGCTTTTTTCTTCGTACTTTTTTTCACGTTATTATATAAATTATATAATTCAAATGACAAATAGATCCACAAAATCATAAAAAAATTAGACTAAGAATTAAGTCCCCTTTTGCTCTTATTCTTCTTTCCGGAAAAAGCATTTGCACTCATAACTCAAGTTGAATACCTCTCAAATAGCTCAAAAGAAACATTTCATTTATTGAGTGGTCTCTAACCCCCCTTTGTTTGGCTTATTTAAACCTCTATTGGAATTCTGCATTCTAATCCCAGTTGTTGATACAATGGATAATGAAAGGGGCCTTTTCTTGTTTCGGAATCTCTTTGCTTTGAATCATTAGGTTTATACATTCCTTCGTTGATCTTTAATCCTTTCAAAATAGCAGCAACATACCCCTTTTGTGATTGTTTATCAAAGAAAAGAATCATACAAATACTTGATTCTCTCACAATATACTTTGTTATAGAAAAAGGTTTATCAATTCCAACAAATTTTCTCGGAAACTTGGTGGGATTGCATCTTTTTCTGTCAAAAATATACTTACGAAGTTGTTCTAATTTATTGATGGACACTAACCCTAGATTCTTGCTCTTAAGAAATGACTCAATACTTTCTACTCGAGCTCCATCATGTACTAGTTTAAATTAACGACAACACAATAAAAGTGTGGGTTCTAGTCTAACAGAACAGGGGATGTCGAGTCAAGAGCAATCTTTTTTATAAAAAATGATGGATATACAACTCCATACCAGATCATGTCCTTCAAGTCGCACGTTGCGTTCTACCACATCGTTTCAAACGAAGTTTTACCATAACATCCCTCCAATTTTGAGCCGGTATGCAATTGATTCAATTATGGAATCATGAATAGTCATTGGTTTAGTCGGCACATCAAAATCCATACTTTTTGTATATTTTTTGTATATTAATAATATACAAGAAAAAGCCAAAAAGAAGTCTCGTTTTTCTCGAACTCAGCATTAATGCTAAAAAAAAACGGATAAGAAAAGCATTCTATCTAGATAAAACTACACTTTTTTTACAAACAGTCCCTTGGTCAAAGTAAAAAAAAATTCGGACCGAATCCAGATGCTCTGGGACGGAAGGATTCGAACCTCCGAATAGCGGGACCAAAACCCGTTGCCTTACCACTTGGCCACGCCCCACTCAAATTTATAATCTAGACTAATATTGTTATTGATTGTTCGTCAATTCCAGTCAAAATATCTATAAGATCTGGTCGATTGTTATTAGGATTTTCACACGTGTAGATATAGAATGAAACCAAATTTCTTGATCATTACATATAATTTAATTAAGATAATGTATGAAAGTATGATTTCTTCTATTCTCTTTTGATTCGAGAATGGAAAAGTTTTTGATTGAGTAAGTTTAAAATCAATAAAAGAAAGGGTTTTTTATCTACTTTGCTTTCTTCATTTTTAGCTTATCTTATATCAATAACTCAAAAAAAATGCAATAATCTTCAAGAAAAAAGATGTCTGCTATGCTTAATTTATTTAGTTTGATCTGTATTTGTCTTAATTCTGTCCTTTCTTCGAGTATTTTTTTATTCGCCAAATTGCCCGAGGCTTATGCATTTTTGAGTCCAATCGTCGATTTTATGCCAGTCATACCTTTACTCTTTTTTCTACTAGCCTTTGTTTGGCAAGCTGCTGTAAGTTTTCGATGAGATTCAAAATATTGTCCTATCGTATAAACTCGCGATTTCATTTTCAACTATAAAAAGTCTTGGATAGCCTCGAAAAATGGGAATCAATTCCTTTCTCGTTCTAACAAGAATTTCCGTGAAAGACCCTGTGAGGTTTTCCACAAAAATTGTGGGCAGGAAAGCCCTTTTTTATATTTGATACAAATCCTAATACTTAACAAAACAAATAAATTAATTTTTTTTTCGAGTTACAGAAACTACTAAAATTCGCGATGTCAAAGTAAAAACTGTATATATGGGGGAATCTATTCTCTTTTTTCCACAAAAAGATCTTGGAGATTGTGTAATGCTTACTCTCAAACTCTTCGTTTACACAGTAGTGATATTCTTTGTTTCTCTCTTCATTTTCGGATTTCTATCTAATGACCCAGGACGTAATCCTGGACGGGAAGAATAAAAGAAGAGTTTCTTTTTATTCCTAAAAAAATTAGAAAGATAAA